TTAAAAATAAGCTAAATTTAAGCTTTTGGGTTCATACCCCAAATATAAAGGAAATCACTTTTTTAAAAATATAAAGTGCCTGATAAAAGGATTATTCTGATAGGATAAATTATGTAACTAAGTTACCTTTATTATATTTTATAGAATTAAACTATATCTTTTAATATCAAAAATTAACGTGCATCTTACACTAAAATATAATAAATTAAATTATAAAGAATTATTAATTCTTAAAAATTAATTTAAATATTAATTATTTTTAATTTTTTTTTATTTAAATTCAAATAAAATATTTTTTATATTTATTTTAATATTTAGAACGATAATTTCAATTTCTTCAAATTCTTGATTTGGTTGTTGAATTGGATTAGAAATTAATCTTTTAAGATTTATCCCCTTAATTTCTAAATCTAATAATTTATTGTCTTCTGAAGCAGCTTTAAAATATTTTTTAACTCAATCAATTGCTTCAATTAATTTTTTATTTTATATTATTATAAAATTAATTTTATTTAAAAATTTTGAAATTAATAATATTATTTTAATAATAATTAACTCATCAATATTAATAAAAATAGGAGCAGCTCCCTTTCATTTTTGATTTCCTAATATTGTTGAAGGATTATCTTGATTTAATAATTTTATTTTAATAACATGACAAAAAATTACCCCTATAATTTTATTATCATACTATTTTAATAAAAATTTATTAATTTTTAGAATTTTTTTAAACATTATTGTTGGAGCTATTGGCGGATTAAATCAAACATCATTACGAAAAATAATAGCTTTTTCCTCTATTAATAATTTAGGATGAATAATTTCTTCTATTATAATTAGAGAAAATTTATGAATTTTTTATTTAATGATATATTCATTTTTAATTAGAATTATATGTTTATTTTTTTATGCTATAAATATATATTTTATCAATCAATTATTTATTTTAAATGTAAAACCAATAATTAAAATTAATTTATTAATTAATTTTTTATCTTTAGGGGGATTACCTCCTTTTATTGGATTTTTCCCCAAATGAATTATTATTAATTTTTTAATAATTAATAATTTTTATTTTATAACATTTATTTTTATTTTAATAAGACTAATTATATTATTTTTTTATTTACGAATTATTTATTCATCATTTATAATAAATTATTATAAAATAAAATGATTTAAAATTAATTTAAAAAATAAATTATTTTTTATTATAAATTTTTTTTCAATTTTTTCAATTATGGGAATTATTTTAAGAACAATATTTTTTTTTTAGACAAGGTTTTAAGTTAAATTAAACTAATAATCTTCAAAATTATAAATAAAGAAATATTCTCTTTAAGCCTTAATAATAATTATTATAACTTAAAATTTGCAATTTTATATCATTTTTTGAATATAAAGCTAAATAATAATTAATAATAAAAGAGAATATTTCTCGTTAATAAATTTACAATTTATCGCTTAAATCTCAGCCATTTTATTTTATAATAAGCGAAAATGACTTTATTCAACAAATCATAAAGATATTGGAACACTATACTTTATTTTTGGTATTTGAGCAGGAATAGTAGGAACTTCATTGAGATTATTAATTCGAGCAGAATTAGGTAATCCAGGATCTTTAATTGGAGATGATCAAATTTATAATACTATCGTAACTGCACATGCTTTTATTATAATTTTTTTTATAGTAATACCAATTATAATTGGAGGATTTGGAAATTGATTAGTACCATTAATATTAGGAGCTCCTGATATAGCTTTCCCACGAATAAATAATATAAGATTTTGATTATTGCCCCCCTCTCTCACCTTACTAATTTCAAGAAGAATTGTAGAAAATGGAGCAGGAACTGGATGAACTGTTTATCCCCCTTTATCTTCTAATATTGCTCATGGGGGAAGATCTGTAGATTTAGCCATTTTTTCTTTACATTTAGCTGGAATTTCTTCAATTTTAGGAGCTATTAATTTTATTACCACAATTATTAATATACGATTAAATAATTTATCTTTCGATCAAATACCTTTATTTGTTTGGTCTGTAGGAATTACAGCATTTTTATTATTATTATCATTACCAGTATTAGCTGGGGCTATTACTATATTACTAACAGATCGAAACTTAAATACATCATTTTTTGACCCAGCAGGAGGAGGAGATCCAATTTTATACCAACATTTATTTTGATTTTTTGGACATCCTGAAGTATATATTTTAATTTTACCTGGATTTGGAATAATTTCTCATATTATTTCACAAGAAAGAGGTAAAAAAGAAACTTTTGGATGTTTAGGAATAATTTATGCTATATTAGCAATTGGAATTTTAGGATTTATTGTTTGAGCACATCATATATTTACAGTAGGAATAGATATTGATACTCGAGCTTATTTTACTTCAGCAACTATAATTATTGCAGTACCTACTGGAATTAAAATTTTTAGTTGGCTAGCTACACTTCATGGAACACAAATTAATTATAGCCCATCAATCTTATGAAGATTAGGATTTGTATTTTTATTTACAGTTGGAGGATTAACAGGAGTAATCTTAGCTAACTCTTCACTTGATATTACACTTCATGATACTTATTACGTAGTTGCACATTTCCATTATGTTTTATCTATAGGAGCTGTATTTGCTATTTTAGCTGGATTTGTTCATTGATATCCTTTATTTACAGGTTTATCTATAAATTCTTATATATTAAAAATTCAATTTTTTATTATATTTATTGGAGTAAATTTAACATTTTTCCCTCAACATTTTTTAGGATTAGCTGGCATACCTCGACGATATTCTGACTATCCTGATTCTTATATTTCATGAAATATTGTATCATCTTTAGGATCTTATATTTCTTTATTAGCGGTAATATTAATTTTAATTATTATTTGAGAATCTATAATTAATCAACGATTAATTTTATTTACTTTAAACATATCTTCTAATATTGAATGATTACAAAATTTACCTCCAGCAGAACATTCATATAATGAATTACCTATTTTAAGAAACTTCTAATATGGCAGATTATATGTAATGGATTTAAACCCCATTTATAAAGGTTTATCCTTTTTTTAGAAATGGCAACTTGATCTAATTTTAACCTACAAAATGGAGCATCACCATTAATAGAACAAATTATTTTTTTTCATGATCATACATTAATTATTTTAATTATAATTACTATTTTAGTAGGTTATTTAATAATTAATTTATTATTTAATAAATACATTAATCGATTTTTATTAGAAGGACAAATAATTGAATTAATTTGAACTATTTTACCAGCTATTACTTTAATTTTTATTGCTTTACCTTCATTACGTTTATTATATTTATTAGATGAATTAAATAACCCATTAATTACATTAAAATCAATTGGACATCAATGATACTGAAGATATGAATATTCAGATTTTAATAATAATATTGAATTTGATTCTTATATAATTTCATCTAATGAATTATCTCCAAATAATTTTCGTCTATTAGATGTAGATAATCGAATTATTTTACCAATAAATAATCAAATTCGAATTATAGTAACAGCAACTGATGTTATTCACTCATGAACTATTCCTTCATTAGGTGTAAAAGTAGATGCTAATCCAGGTCGACTTAACCAAACTAATTTTTTTATTAATCGACCTGGAATTTACTTTGGTCAATGTTCAGAAATTTGTGGAGCTAATCATAGTTTTATACCTATTGTAATTGAAAGAATTTCAATTAAAAATTTTATTAATTGAATTACTAATTATTCATCATTAGATGACTGAAAGTAAGTACTGGTCTCTTAAACCATTTTATAGTAAATTAACAAATACTTCTAATGAAAGAATTAGTTAAATTATAACCTAAATATGTCAAATTTAAATTATTACTTTTGTAATGTAATATTCTTTTATCCCACAAATAATACCAATTAATTGAATAATATCTTTTATTTTATTTATTATAATTTTTATTATTTTTAATATTATAAATTATTATATTATTATCAATAATAAAAAATTAAATTTAAAAATAAATAATAAAAATAAATCAATAAATAATTTTAATTGAAAATGATAAGTAACTTATTCTCAATTTTTGACCCATCAACTAATTTATTTAACTTATCAATTAATTGAACTAGAACATTATTAGGTTTAATTTTTATTCCTTATAGATTTTGATTAATTCCTAATCGACATTATTATATATGAAATTTTATTCTTAATAAATTACATAATGAATTTAAAACTTTATTAAAAAATAATTATTTTCAAGGATCAACTTTTATTTTTATTTCATTATTTTCATTTATTTTATTTAATAATTTTTTAGGACTTTTTCCTTATATTTTTACTAGAACTAGTCATTTAACATTATCATTATCAATCTCTCTACCATTATGATTAAGTTTTATATTATATGGATGAATTAATAATTATCAACATATATTTTCTCATATAATTCCTCAAGGAACACCGGCTATTTTAATACCATTTATAGTATTAATTGAAACAATTAGTAATGTAATTCGACCTGGAACTTTAGCAGTACGATTAACAGCTAATATAATTGCAGGACATCTATTAATAACATTATTAAGAAGTACCGGTTCTAATATAGCATCTTATATAATTATATTTTTAATTATTATTCAAATTTTATTATTAATTTTAGAATCCGCAGTAGCTGTAATTCAATCTTATGTTATTGCTATTTTAAGAACTTTATATTCTAGAGAAGTTAATTAATTTATTTATTTACTATAAGTAAATTTTATACTAATGAAAATTAACTTTTATCATCCATATCATTTAGTTGATTATAGACCTTGACCATTAACTGGAGCTATTGGAACTATAACTTTAGTTACAGGAATAGTAAAATGATTTCATAATTTTAATATAAATTTATTAATTATTGGATATTTAATTATTATTTTAACAATATTTCAATGATGACGAGATATTTGTCGCGAAGGAACTTTACAAGGTAAGCATACTATTTTAGTAACAAAAGGTCTTCGATGAGGAATAATTTTATTTATTGTATCTGAAATTTTTTTTTTTATTTCATTTTTTTGAAGATTTTTTCATAGAAGACTATCTCCCAATATTGAAATTGGAGCTATTTGACCTCCAATAGGAATTATTCCATTTAATCCATTTCAAATTCCTTTATTAAATACAATTATTTTAATTAGATCAGGAGTAACTATTACTTGAGCCCATCACGCCTTAATAGAAAATAATTATTCACAATGTATAAAAAGATTATTTTTAACTATTATTTTAGGAGTTTATTTTACTATTTTACAAGCTTATGAATATTTAGAAGCTTCATTTTCAATTGCTGATAGAATTTATGGATCAACATTTTTTATAGCAACAGGATTTCATGGTTTACATGTTATAATCGGAACTATATTTTTATTTATTTGTTATATTCGACACTTAAATAACCACTTTTCTAGAAATCATCATTTTGGATTTGAAGCTGCAGCATGATATTGACATTTTGTAGATGTAGTATGATTATTTCTTTACATTTCTATTTATTGATGAGGTAATTAATTAATTTATATAATATAAAAAGTATATTTGATTTCCAATCAAAAAGTTTAAATAAATTTAATATAAATAATTATTTTAATAATAATAATTTCAATATTAATTATATTAATTTCTAATATCATAATAATTTTATCAATTATTTTATCAAAAAAATCTTTTACAGATCGAGAAAAATGTTCACCTTTTGAATGGGGATTTGATCCTAAATCTTCTGCTCGAATTCCTTTTTCTTTACATTTTTTTCTAATTACAATAATTTTTTTAATTTTTGATGTAGAAATTGCCTTAATCTTTCCAATTATTAAATTATTTAAATTAATAAATACAATAATTTGAATAAAAATTAAATTTTTTTTTATTATTATCTTATTAATTGGTTTATATCATGAATGAAATCAAAATATATTAAATTGAACAAATTAAAATTAAGGATTATAGTTTAAAATAAAAACATTTGATTTGCATTCAAAAAATATTGAAAATCAATTTATCTTAAATAAGAAGCAATAAAACTGCATTTAATTTCGACTTAAAAGAAAGAGTATAAATACTCCTTATTTTTAATTGAAACCAAATAGAGGTATATCACTGTTAATGATAAAAATTGAATTATAATTCCAATTAAAGAAATATAAAGATTAAAATTAAGCTGCTAACTTAATTTTTAGGGGTTTAATTCCATTAATATTTCTTTATCTTTTCTTTTGTATTTATATAGTTTAAAATAAAACATTACGTTTTCACTGTAAAAATAAAATTATTAATTTTTATAAATATTTAAAAATATAATTATTTCCTTAATATCTTCAATATTATGCTCTTTATATAAGCTATTTAAATAAATTAATAATATTAATAAAAAAATTATAATTCATATAATAAATCTAAATAAATAAATTTTAAAATTATTTATTTGAAAAATATTATAAAAAATAGAATAATTCTTTATAATGTTAAATATACCTCAACCTCTATATATTTCTCTTCAACCAAAATCAATATTTTTTAATAATTTTTGACCATAATTTAAAAAATAGTATCTTAAACCATAAGTTCTTAAACTTGGTATAGATCATATTAAACATAAAAAAGTTCTTAAATTATAAGTTAATAAATATTTATTTAAAGAATAAGTATTTATATTTCTAATTATATACCCTAATAATAAACCAATTAAAACTACATAAATCACTATTATTTTTAAATTAAAAGGTAAATAAATTATATAAGGATAATAAAAAATTAATCATATTAATATTCTACCTCTAATTATTCTTATAAATAATAAAATTATTATACTTTTTAATATAACATAATCTTCATCATATAAATTAAAAATAACTAATAAATTAAAATCACCAATTATTAAATATATTATTAAACGAAAGCTATAAAATATTGTTAAACCCGTTGAAATATAATATAAAAAAAAAATAAAAAAATTAAAATTTCTTATTCTTACTATCTCTAAAATTAAATCTTTCGAATAAAATCCAGACAAAAAAGGGATCCCACATAATGCTATATTAGAAATATTTATACATAAAGATGTTAATGGTAAATAAAATCTAATTCCACCCATAAAACGAATATCCTGAATATCATTTATTATATGAATAATAACTCCTGCACATATAAATAATAAAGCTTTAAATATTGCATGAGTTAATAAATGAAAAAAAGCTAATAATGGTATTCCTATTCTTAAAATTCTTATTATTAACCCTAATTGACTTAAAGTAGACAAAGCAATAATTTTTTTTAAATCAAATTCATAATTAGCAGAAATTCCAGCTATAAATATTGTTAAACTAGAAAATAATAATAAAAATTTAAAAAAAATTGTATCTACTAATAATAAATTAAATCGAATTAATAAATAAACTCCTGCTGTTACTAAAGTAGAAGAATGAACTAAAGCCGAAACAGGGGTTGGTGCTGCTATAGCAGCAGGTAATCAAGATCTAAATGGAATTTGAGCTCTTTTAGTTATAGCTGCTAAAATAATTATAACTCTAATATAAATTATACAATAATCATTCTTTATAAATTCTAAATAAAAAATATAATTTCAACTACCAAAATTTATTATTCAAGAAATGACTATTAAAATTAAAACATCCCCAATTCGATTAGATAAAACAGTTAATATACCAGCATTATAAGATTTTAAATTTTGATAATAAATTACTAAACAATAAGAAACTAACCCTAATCCATCTCAACCTAATAAAATTCTAATTATATTAGGACTAATAATTAATAAAATTATTGAAAAAACAAATAATAAAACTAAAATAATAAATCGTATTAAATTTAATTCAGATCTTATATATCTTTTTCTGTAATAAATTACTACAGAAGAAATTAATGAAACAAATATTATAAATAATAAAGATATTCAATCTAATAAAATAGATATAACAACTCTTAAAGAATTAAATGAAATAATTTTTCACTCTAAAAATAACACTATATTATTTATAATAAAATATAGTATAAAAAAAAAATTTATTAATATAAATATAAATAAAAAAAAGAAAGAAAGAAAACAAATAGAAAAATAATTTTTATTTATAATTTAAAATGAATTTCATCATATTTTTGATACCACAAATCAATATTTTAATTAAATTATTTAAATAAAATCAAATTATTCTATAATCAATTTTTAACACTAAAATATTTAAGGGGAATCAATGTAATATTAATAATAAATATTCACGAGAAGACCCTATATAAAAACTATATATACCATAATAATACTTACCATGTTGAGTATAAGAATATAAATATAATCTATAACCAGCTCTAAAAAAAGAAATTAATATTAATATTAATATTGATAAAGATCTTCATCTTATCAATCTACTAATTAATATAATTTCTCCTATTAAATTTAATGAAGGTGGTGCTGCTATATTAGAAGACAGTAATAAAAATCATCATAATCTCATTGAAGGTATAAAATTAATTATTCCTTTATTAACTAATAATCTCCGACTATTAATTCGTTCATAATTAATATTAGCTAAACAAAATATCCCAGAAGAACATAACCCATGACTAATTATTAATAAATAAGAACCTAAAAATCCTCAATAGTTCATAATTATAATACCACAAATAACAAATCTTATATGAGCAACTGATGAATACGCAATTAAAGATTTAATATCTACTTGACAAAAACATTTTAATCTAATATAAAATCCACCTAATAATCTAATAATAATTCAAATATAATTTAATTTTATATTAATTTCTTGTAAAAAAATTAAAACACGTAATAAACCATAGCCACCTAATTTTAACATAATTCCTGCTAAAATTATAGATCCAGAAACTGGAGCTTCTACATGAGCTTTAGGCAATCATAAATGTCTAATATATATAGGTATTTTAACTAAAAAAGCTAAGATCATTCTTATATATAATAAATAAAAATTTATATTAAAAAATTTTAAAAAATAAATTATAATACAGTTTACCTCATTAAAAATATAAAAAATACCTATTAATAAAGGTAAAGATGCAAATAAAGTATAAAATAATAAATATATCCCAGCTTGAATACGTTCAGGCTGATACCCCCATCCAATAATTAATATTAAAGTAGGAATTAATCTACCCTCAAAAAATAAATAAAATAAAAATAAATTTATTACACTAAAAGTTAAATATAATATTAATAATAAAATAATAATATTAAATAAAAAAAAATTAACATAAAAATTTATTTTAAATAAATTTTCTCTAGCTATTACTATTAAAATACAAATTCAAATTCTTAATATAATTAACCCAAAAGATATAATATCATAAGAAAAAATATAACTTAAATTAACATAATTATTAATATTTAAACTTAAATTTATAAATAAAAATATTATAAAAAATAATATTATTTGAACCATTCAAAATATATTTTTTATAAAACATAAAGGAATTATAAAAATTAATATTATTAAAAATTTTATCATTTATATATTATAACAAATTAAATCTTTTAAAATAATCATTACCATGAGTACGAATTATAGAAACTAAAATAGATAGGCCTAAAACTCCTTCACAAACAGAAAAAACTAAAAAAACTATTAATATATAAATTTCATAATTTAATGTTAATAAATATAATAATATAAAAAAAAATACTCTTAATACTATAAATTCTAAACTTAATAAAATAATTAATAAATGTTTATATTTAGAAACAAAAATTAAATTACCAATAATAAATATAAAAATAATAATAATATATATATATTTAATTATCATTTGTTTTTATAGTTTAATATAAAACATTGGTCTTGTAAACCAAAATTAAGAAACTTCTTTAAAAACTTCAAAGAAAAAGAAAATCTTTATCTATAATCTCCAAAATTATAATTTTTATTAAACTATTCTTTGATATAACAAAAATATTTTTATCAATATTTATACTTATTATATCTATTATTATAATTTTTCTTAATCATCCTCTATCTATTGGATTAATAATTTTAATACAAACATTAATGATATGTTTATTATCTGGGATATTAATTAAAACTTATTGATTTTCATATATTTTATTTTTAACTTTTTTAGGAGAATTGTGAGTTTTATTTATTTATGTTTCAAGAATTGCTTCAAATGAACTTTTTAACTTATCTTTTAATTTAAAAATATTATTTATATTATTATTAATTATAATTATAATAAATCAATTATTTTTATATAATAATATTAATTGAATAAATCTAAGAAATAATTTTAGAGATAATGATAATTTTTTAAATATATTATTTTTTAATAATGAAAATAAAATTAATCTTAATAAATTATATAATAATCATACTTATATAATTATAATATTATTAGTAATTTATTTATTTATTTCATTAGTAGCAATTGTAAAAATTACCAATATTTTTTATGGACCTTTACGATCCATTTAAATTAATATAATAATTAATACTATATTATATTTAATTATTTAAAATAATATAAATAATTAACTAATGTTAAATAATAAATTTTCTAGTTTACGAAAAAATCATCCAATTATTAAAATTATTAATGGATCTTTAGTTGATTTACCATCACCTTCTAATATTTCATCATGATGAAATTTTGGATCTTTGTTAGCTTTATGTTTAATTACTCAAATTATTACAGGATTATTTTTAACTATATATTACACAGCAAATATTGAAATAGCTTTTTATAGAGTAAATTATATTTGTCGAAATGTTAATTATGGTTGATTAATTCGAACATTACATGCCAATGGGGCATCATTTTTTTTTATTTGTATTTATTTACATATTGGACGAGGAATTTATTACGAATCATTTAACTTAAAATATACATGAATAGTAGGAGTAGTAATTTTATTTTTATTAATAGCAACAGCATTTATGGGTTATGTTTTACCATGAGGACAAATATCTTTTTGAGGAGCAACTGTTATTACTAATTTATTATCAGCAATTCCTTATTTAGGAACAATATTAGTAAACTGAATTTGAGGAGGATTTGCAGTAGATAACGCTACATTAACTCGATTTTATACATTTCACTTCTTATTACCTTTTATTGTTTTAATAATAACAATAATTCACTTATTATTTTTACATCAAACAGGATCAAACAATCCTTTAGGATTAAATAGTAATTTAGATAAAATTCCTTTCCATCCTTTTTTTACTTATAAGGACTTAATTGGATTTATTATATTAATATTTTTTTTAATTATATTAACTTTAATCAATCCATATATATTAGGAGATCCTGATAATTTTATTCCTGCTAATCCTTTAGTAACACCAGTTCATATTCAACCAGAATGATATTTTTTATTTGCTTATGCAATTTTACGATCAATTCCTAATAAATTAGGAGGAGTCATTGCCTTAGTTATATCTATTTTAATTTTAATTATTTTACCATTTACCTTTAATAAAAAAATTCAAGGAATTCAATTTTATCCCTTAAATCAAATTTTATTTTGATCTTTAATTATAATAATTATTTTATTAACATGAATTGGGGCACGACCAGTTGAAGACCCATATATTATTACAGGACAATTATTAACATTTTTTTATTTTTCATATTTTATTATAAATCCATTAATAAATAAATATTGAGATAATCTTTTATTTAATTAATTAAATTAATGAGCTTGTAATTTAAGCATTTGTTTTGAAAACTTAAGAAAGAATATTAATTCTATAATTTATACTAAAAATAATATAATTTAATTAAAAAAAATTTTAAACCCTATATAAAATAATAGAAAATTTAAAGAAATAGGTAAATATCCTTTTCAAGATAAATATATTAATTTATCATAACGATAACGAGGTAAAGTTCCTCGAACTCAAATAAATAAAAAAGAAATAAAAACTAATTTAAAATAAAATAATAAAGATATATTATAACCTCCTAAATAAATTAATACAAATAATATTCTTATAAATAAAATTCTTGAATATTCAGCTAAAAAAATTAATGCAAATCCTCCTCTTCTATACTCTACATTAAACCCTGAAACTAATTCTCTTTCACCTTCAGCAAAATCAAAAGGAGTTCGATTAGTCTCAGCTATACTTGAAGATAATCAACATAAAGCTAAAGGAAATATAATAAATATAAATCAAATTAAATGTTGATATTCATTAAATTTTATTAAATTAAAATCTATAATTATAATAATTCCAGATATAAAAATTAAAGCTAATCTTACTTCATAAGAAATAGTTTGAGCAACTGATCGTAATCCACCTAATAATGCATAATTAGAATTAGAAGATCATCCAGCTACTATTACAGTATAAACCCCTAAACTAGTACAACAAAAGAAAAATAAAATACCTAAATTAAAACTAATTAAATTAAAATAATAAGGAATTAATATTCAAATTATTAAAGATAAAAGAAATCTTAAAACTGGAGAAAAATAGTAAGAAAAATAATTTGAAAATAAAGGAAATGTTTGTTCTTTAGTAAATAATTTAATAGCATCAGAAAAAGGTTGTAAAATACCAATAAAACCAACTTTATTAGGGCCTTTTCGAATTTGAATATACCCTAAAACTTTACGCTCTAATAAAGTTAAAAAAGCTACCCCAATTAAAACCCCTAAAATTAAAATTAATAAACCAATAATAACTAAAAAAATATCATTTATAAACATATACTATTTATATAATTAATATTATACATTTATGAATTCTAAAATCATTACATTTTTCTGCCAAAATAGTTATAATATATATATATATATATATATATATATTATAATATAAAATATAAAAATTTTAAGTTTATTTTACTAAAATTCAAAAATTAATAATTTTAATTAAAATATTTGATCCTTTCGTACTAAAATATTTTTTAATTTTAAAAGATAGAAACCAACCTGGCTTACACCGGTTTGAACTCAGATCATGTAAGATTTTAGTGATCGAACAGATCAAAAATTTTAAACTTTTGCATTTAAATTTTATCTTAATCCAACATCGAGGTCGCAAACTTTTTTTCTTATTTGAACTAAAAAAAAAAATTACGCTGTTATCCCTAAGGTAATTTAATCTTATAATCAATAAAATGGGATCATATATTCAATTATTTATGTTTAAAATATTAAAAAAGTTAAATTTATTTTTTTATCACCCCAATAAAATAATTTAAATTATAAAAATTTTTTAAAAACAAATAATATATTATAATTTTAATTATAAAACTCTATAGGGTCTTCTCGTCTTTTTAATTTATTTTAACTTTTTAAATAAAAAATTAAGTTCTATAAATTAATTAAGAGACAGTATATATCTCATTCAATCTTTCATACAAGTCACCAATTAAGAGACTAATGATTATGCTACCTTTGTACAGTCAAAATACTGCAGCCCTTTAATTATTTTAATCAGTGGGCAGATTAGACTTTAAATTAATTACAAAAAGACATGTTTTTGTTAAACAAGTGAATATAAATATTTGCCGAATTCCTTTTTATTAATTAAATTAAAAATAATAATTTAAAATTAAATAAAATTAATTATATACTAATTTTATCATTATTTTTAACTTTTTATTATTTAAAATAATTTTTTTATAAAAATTTAAATATAAATTTTTAAATTTTTTATTTTTTAAAATTATTTATAATAAAATAAAATTTATTAACAATATAAATTATAAAATTTTTAAAATAAAATTTATTATTATAAAAATTTAATTTAAAGCTTATCCCTTAAAATATAAAATTAAATTTTAATAAATTTAATTAATTAAATTTATTAAAATTTAATTTAAAATTAAATTTTTTTCTAAAAAAACTAGATATCATTAAAAACGAATAACATTTCATTTCAAAATAATTATTAAAAATAATATTGAAACAATAACTTTCTTAATTATTTAACTCTTTTAAATTCGAGAAATTAATAATAAATTAAAAATTTTTTATAAACTCTGATACACAAGATACAATAAATAAAAATTACTTTCAAATAAATTTTTTTTCAAATATTTCAAAATTCTTTCACAATACTAATTTACTATAAAATTAATAATTTTTTCTTTAAATAATACTTTAACCCCCATTCAAATATTATTAAATTAAAATTATTTTTATTATTTTTTATTAATTAATTTTCCCCCTCAAACTAATTAATGTATTAATATCTTTTCAATGTAAATGAAATACTTTTTCAAGCTCTAATTTGATCTTTCTAGAAACACTTTCCAGTACCTCTACTTTGTTACGACTTATTTCAATTTATTTATGAAAGCGACGGGCAATATGTACATATTTTAATTTTTAATCATTTTATTAAATTAAATAAAATTACAATTAAATCCACTTTCATTTAATTTTTACAAATTAAAATTCATTTAAATAAATTTATTGTAATCCATTATATTCTTAATTATTTTCTGCATCTTGATTTGATTTAATTTTTATTAATAATTTTAAAATATTATTAATTTTTAAAAAATGTTTATTTAACAATGATATACAAAATAATAAATTAAGTAAATTTATTCGTGGATTATCAATTAATAAACAGATTCCTCTAAGTAAACTAAAATACCGCCAAAATATTTAAGTTTCAATAAATAATTATATACTATTTTAGTATTTTAATTTTAAATTTAAAATAATAGGGTATCTAATCCTAGTTTATTATTTAAATTTATTAATTCATAATAAATTATTAATAAATTATAATTAAATTAAAATTTCACTTAATAATTTAAAATTTAAATTATATAAATAAACTATTTATTAAATAACTAATAAAATTTAATTTAATTTTTGTATAACCGCAACTGCTGGCACAAAATTTGTTAATAATTTTAATATTACTAAATCTTAATTTCTTAAATTTTTAATATTAATTACTACAAATAATAAATATTTTTTAAATAAATGATTATTAACACTAAAATTTATATGTAAAATAAACTTAAAATAAATTTTTTAAACTATATAAAATTTATTTATATATTAAATATTATAAATAGATTTTTTTTTTTTTTTTTTTATATTTAAATATTTAATATAAAAAAAATTTTTTTTTTAAATATTTAATATTTATTTTTAAACATTTATAGCTTTCTTTTTTTTTCTTTTTATAATATTAATATTAAAACCCAAATTGCTATATCCAACAATTATAATTTAATAAATTATATAAAATTAATATAGTTAATATTAATTTTTTTTATAATTTAATGTATTATTATTATATATTAATATATTAAATATTTAATATATATATATATATATTAATATTAATTTCCAATTTAAAAAAATTTTTAAACCCTTTTTAATAATTTTTCATTAAAAAAAAAAAATATTT